TTAAAAATAAGCTAAATTAAGCTTTTGGGTTCATACCCCAATATAAAGAGATCCTTTTTTTTAAAACTAATAAAGTGCCTGATTAAAGGATTATTCTGATAGAATAAAAAATGTAATTAATTTACCTTTATTAATTTATATTTTATAGAATTAAACTATAATCTAATAATATCAAAAATTATTGTGCATCATACACTAAAATATATATATATATATATATATATATATATATATTATTAAAAATATTATATTTTAAATATATTTAATAAATTTATAATTTATAATTATAATTATAATATTTTTCATTTTTAATTTAATTAATTCAAATAAAATATTTTTTATATTTATTTTAATTTTTAGAACTTTTATTTCTATTTCCTCTAATTCATGAATGGGTTGCTGAATTGGATTAGAAATTAATCTTTTAAGATTTATCCCCCTAATTTCTAATTCTAATAATTTATTAACTTCTGAAGCCTCCATTAAATATTTTTTAATTCAATCTATCGCTTCAATTAATTTTTTATTTTCAATTTTATTAAAATTAATTTTTTTAAAAAATTATGAAATTAATAATATTCTATCAATCTTAATTAATTCATCTATATTAATAAAAATAGGATCAGCCCCCTTTCATTTTTGATTCCCTAATATTATCGAAGGAATATCTTGATTAAATTGCTTTATTTTAATAACATGACAAAAAATTACCCCCATAATTTTAATATCATATTATTTAAATATTAATTTTTTATTATTAATTATAATAATTAATACTATCATTGGAGCTATTGGAGGGATTAATCAAACTTCTTTACGTAAACTAATATCATTTTCTTCCATTAATAATTTAGGATGATTAATATTTTCAATTATAATTAGTGAATCTTTATGATTATTTTATTTTATTTTATATTCATTTTTAATTAGAATTATATGTTTTTCATTTTATATTATAAATATTTATTTTATTAATCAATTATTTATTTTAAATATAAATTTATTTTCAAAATTTATTTTATTCATTAATTTTTTATCTATAGGAGGTCTTCCTCCTTTTTTAGGATTTTTTCCAAAATGAATTATTATTAATTTTATAATTATAAAAAAATTTTACATTATTTCATTTATTTTTATTATAATAAGATTAATTACTTTATTTTTTTATATTCGTATTGTTTATTCTTGTATTTTATTTAATTATTTAAAATTAAAATGATTTAAAATTTTTATTAAAAATAATTATTTTTATTTTATTTTATTTAACAGTTTAATTTCTACCTTAGGAATAATTATTAGAACCTTTTATTTTATTTAAGGTTTTAAGTTAAATTAAACTAATAATCTTCAAAATTATTTATAAAGAAAATTCTTTAAGCCTTAGTAATTTTCTTACTCCTTAAAATTTGCAATTTTAAATCATTTATTGAATATAAAACTAACTAATTAATATTAATAAAAGAGAAAAATTCTCGTTAATAAATTTACAATTTATCGCTTAATTCTCAGCCATTTTATTTATCTAGCGAAAATGACTTTATTCAACTAATCATAAAGATATTGGAACTTTATATTTCATTTTTGGTATTTGAGCAGGAATAGTAGGAACATCTCTTAGCTTATTAATTCGAACTGAATTAGGTAACCCAGGATCATTAATCGGAGACGATCAAATCTATAATACCATTGTTACAGCTCATGCTTTTATTATAATTTTCTTTATAGTAATACCCATTATAATTGGAGGATTCGGAAATTGACTTATTCCTCTTATACTTGGAGCTCCTGATATAGCCTTTCCACGAATAAATAATATAAGATTTTGGTTATTACCCCCTTCATTAACTCTATTAATCTCAAGAAGAATTGTAGAAAATGGTTCAGGAACAGGATGAACTGTTTATCCTCCCCTATCAGCTAATATTGCTCATCAAGGATCTTCAGTTGATTTAGCTATTTTTTCTTTACATTTAGCAGGAATTTCTTCTATTTTAGGAGCTATTAATTTTATTACAACTATTATTAATATACGAATTAGAAATTTATCTTTTGATCAAATACCTTTATTTGTTTGAGCAGTAGGTATTACTGCTTTACTTTTATTACTTTCTTTACCTGTTTTAGCTGGAGCTATTACTATACTTCTAACTGATCGAAATCTTAATACATCATTTTTTGATCCTGCTGGAGGAGGAGATCCAATTTTATACCAACATTTATTTTGATTTTTTGGACATCCAGAAGTTTATATTTTAATTCTTCCAGGATTCGGAATAATTTCTCATATTATTTCCCAAGAAAGTGGAAAAAAAGAAACTTTTGGATGTTTAGGAATAATTTATGCTATATTAGCTATTGGATTATTAGGATTTATTGTTTGAGCTCATCATATATTTACAGTAGGAATAGATATTGATACTCGAGCTTATTTTACCTCAGCTACTATAATTATTGCTGTACCAACAGGAATTAAAATTTTTAGTTGATTAGCAACTCTTCACGGAACACAAATTAATTATAGACCTTCCATATTATGAAGACTAGGATTCGTATTTTTATTTACTGTAGGTGGACTAACAGGAGTAATTTTAGCTAATTCTTCTATTGATATTACCTTACATGACACTTATTATGTTGTAGCACATTTTCATTATGTTCTTTCTATAGGAGCTGTATTTGCAATTTTTGGAGGATTTATTCATTGATATCCATTATTTACTGGAATTACTTTAAATCCTTACTTATTAAAAATTCAATTTATTTCAATATTTTTAGGAGTTAATTTAACTTTTTTCCCTCAACACTTTTTAGGTTTAGCTGGTATACCTCGTCGATATTCAGATTATCCTGATAGTTATATCTCATGAAATATTATTTCTTCATTTGGATCTTATATTTCTTTATTATCTATAATAATAATAATAATAATTATTTGAGAATCAATAATCAACCAACGAATTATTCTATTTCCTTTAAATATATCCTCATCTATTGAATGATTTCAAAATCTACCTCCAGCAGAACATTCTTATAATGAATTACCTATTTTAAGTAATTTCTAATATGACAGACTATATGTAATGGATTTAAACCCCATTTATAAAGGATTATCCTTTTTTTAGAAATGGCAACATGATCTAATTTAAATTTACAAAATAGAGCTTCTCCTTTAATAGAACAAATCATTTTTTTTCATGATCATACTTTAATTATTTTAATTATAATTACTATTCTAGTTAGATATTTAATAATTTCATTATTTTTTAATAAATTTATTAATCGATTTTTATTAGAAGAACAAATAATTGAATTAATTTGAACTATTTTACCTGCTATTACTCTTATTTTTATTGCATTACCTTCTTTACGTTTATTATATTTACTAGATGAATTAAATAATCCATTAATAACTTTAAAATCCATTGGACATCAATGATATTGAAGATATGAATATTCTGATTTTTTTAATATTGAATTTGATTCTTATATAATTCAATATAATGATCAAAAAAATAATTTTCGTTTATTAGATGTTGACAATCGAGTTATTTTACCTATAAACAATCAAATTCGTATTTTAATTACAGCTACAGATGTCATTCATTCATGAACTATTCCTTCTTTAGGAATTAAAGTAGATGCTAATCCAGGACGTCTAAATCAAACTAATTTTTTTATTAATCGTCCTGGAATCTTTTATGGTCAATGTTCAGAAATTTGTGGTGCTAATCATAGTTTTATACCTATTATAATCGAAAGAATTTCTATTAAAAATTTTATTAATTGAATTAATAATTATTCATTAGATGACTGAAAGTAAGTAATGGTCTCTTAAACCATTTTATAGTAAATTAACATTTACTTCTAATGAAATAAATTAAATAAATATATTATTATCAAAGAATTAGTTAAACTTATAACATAAATATGTCAAATTTAAATTATTATATATTATAATATTCTTTTATTCCTCAAATAATACCAATTAATTGATTAATTTCATTTATTTTATTTATTTTAATTTTTATTTTATTTAATATTATAAATTATTATATTTTTTATATAAATAACATAAATAAAAAAAATTCTTGTATAAAAATTTCAACTAAATATTTAATTTGAAAGTGATAACTAATTTATTTTCCATTTTTGACCCCACAACTAATTTATTTAATATTCCTTTAAATTGATTAAGAACTTTTCTTGGATTATTATTTATTCCTTACTCCTTTTGATTAATTCCTAATCGTCATTTTATTATATGAAGATTAATTATTAATAAATTACATTATGAATTTAAAAATCTTCTTGGTCCCAATAGATTAAATGGATCAACATTTATTTTTATTTCATTATTTTCTTTTATTTTATTTAATAATTTTTTAGGTTTATTCCCATATATTTTTACTAGAACAAGTCATCTAACAATTTCCCTTTCTATTTCTTTATCTCTTTGATTAAGATTCATATTTTATGGATGAATTAATAATTCTCAACATATATTTATTCACATAATTCCTCAAGGTACTCCAAGAATTTTAATACCTTTTATAGTTCTTATTGAAACTATTAGTAATATTATTCGTCCTGGAACTCTAGCAGTACGTTTAATAGCTAATATAGTAGCAGGACATTTAATTTTAACTCTTCTCAGTAATACAGGTCCTTCAATTAATAGTTACCTTATTATTATTTTAATTTTTATACAAATTCTTTTATTAACTCTTGAATCTGCAGTTGCAGTTATTCAATCCTATGTAATTTCTATTTTAAGAGCCCTTTATTCTAATGAAGTTAATTAATGTCAATATATAACCATCCTTATCACTTAGTTGATTATAGTCCATGACCTTTAACTGGAGCTATTGGAACTATAACTTTTGTAACAGGATTAATCAAATGATTTCATAATTTTAATATTAATTTAATAATTTTAGGATATTTAATTATTATCTTAACTATATATCAATGATGACGTGATATTTGTCGAGAAGGAACTTTTCAAGGAAAACATACAATTTTAGTTACTAAAGGACTACGATGAGGAATAATTTTATTTATTATTTCTGAAATTTTTTTTTTTATTTCATTTTTTTGAGCATTTTTTCATAGAAGTCTTTCCCCTAATATTGAAATTGGTATTATATGACCTCCTTTCAATATTATTCCATTTAATCCTTTTCAAATTCCTTTATTAAATACTATTATTTTAATTACATCAGGAATTACTGTTACTTGAACTCATCATGCATTAATAGAAAATAATTTTTCGCAAACTAAACATAGACTATTAATTACTATTTTATTAGGTATTTATTTTACAATTCTTCAAACTTATGAATATTATGAAGCTCCTTTTACTATTGCTGATAGTATTTATGGATCCACTTTTTTTATAGCAACAGGATTCCATGGTCTTCATGTAATCATTGGAACAATTTTCCTTATTACTTGTTTTATTCGTCATTTATTTAATCATTTTTCTAATAAACATCATTTTGGATTTGAAGCTGCAGCATGATATTGACATTTCGTTGATGTAGTATGACTATTCTTATATATTTCAATTTATTGATGAGGTAATTAATTATTTATATAATATATTTAGTATATTTGATTTCCAATCAAAAAGTTTAATTATTTTTAATATAAATAATTATTCTATTATTATTATTATCAATTATTATTATTATTATTTCCAATATTATTATATTAATATCAATAATATTATCAAAAAAATCAACTAAAGATCGAGAAAAATGTTCACCATTTGAATGTGGATTTGATCCTAAATCCTCAGCACGAAATCCTTTTTCTTTACATTTTTTTTTAATTACTGTAATTTTTTTAATTTTTGATGTAGAAATTGCTCTTATTTTTCCAATAATTTATTCATTTAAAATAATTAATTTAATAATTTGAACAAAAACTAGTTTTTTTTTTATTTTAATATTATTAATTGGTCTTTATCATGAATGAAATCAAAATATATTAAACTGAACAAATTAAATTAGGATTATAGTTTATTTAAAACATTTGATTTGCATTCAAAAAATATTGATTATCAATTTATCTTAAATAAGAAGCAATTTTGCATTTAATTTCGACTTAAAAGAAAGAGTTTAATAAACTCCTTATTTAATTTAATTAATTGAAACCAAATAGAGGTATATCACTGTTAATGATAATATTGAATTTATATTCCAATTAAATAAGAAATATAATATAATTAAGCTGCTAACTTAATTTTTAGTGATTAAATTCATTAATATTTCTATATATATATATATATATATTTATATATTTATATATTTATATATTTATATTTATATTTATATTTATATTTATATTTATATTTATATTTATATTTATATTTATATTTATATTTATATAGTTTAAAATAAAACATTACATTTTCATTGTAAAAATAAAATAAATAATTTTTTATAAATAACTATTATTTAAAGATTTATAATCACCTTAATATCTTCAATATTAAACTCTTTTTAAGCTATTTAAATAATTTATAATAATTACTATTAAAAAATAAAATATTATTCAAATAATAAATCTAAATATATAAATTTTTAAATTATTTATTTGTATATAATTATTAAAAATTGAATATTTTTTTATAATTATAAAAATTCCTTGACCTCTATATAATTCTCTTCAACCTATATCAATATTTTTTACTATTTTAAAACTTAAATTTAAAAAATAATAATTTAAACCATAAGTTCTTAAATTAGGTATAAATCATATTAAACTCATAAATAATCTCAATTCATATCTTCATAAAAATTTTCTTAAAGAATAAATTTTTATATTTCTAATGAAATAACCTATCAATATTCCTATTAATCTTACATAAATAACTATTAATTTTAAATTTAAAGGAATATAAATTATATAAGGAACAGAAAAAATTATTCATCTTAATATTCTTCCAGTAATTACTCTTATAAATAATAACATAAACATTCTTTTCAATATAATAAAATCTTCATCAAATAAATTATAAACACATAATAAATTATAATCATTTAATATTAAATATATTAATAAACGAATAGTATAAAATATAGTTAAACCTGTAGAAAAATAATATAAATAAAAAATCATAATATTTAAATTTCTTATTATAACTATTTCTAAAATTAAATCTTTAGAGTAAAATCCAGCTAAAAAAGGAATTCCACATAAAGCTAAATTAGAAATATTTATACATAAAGAAGTTAAAGGAATATATAAACTTAAACCCCCCATTAAACGAATATCTTGATTATCATTCATTAAATGAATAATAACTCCAGCACACATAAATAATAAAGCTTTAAATATAGCATGTGTTAATAAATGAAAAAAAGCTAAATCCGATATACCCATTCTTAAAATTCTTATTATTAAACCTAATTGTCTTAAAGTTGATAAAGCAATAATTTTTTTTAAATCAAATTCATAATTAGCAGAAATTCCAGATATTAATATTGTTAAACCTGATAATAATATTAATAATTTAAAAAAATATATATCTACTAATAAATTATTAAAACGAATCAATAAATAAACACCAGCAGTTACTAATGTTGATGAATGAACTAGAGCAGATACTGGAGTTGGAGCAGCTATAGCTGCCGGTAACCAAGAACTAAAAGGAATTTGAGCTCTTTTAGTTATTGATGAAACAATTACTAATAATCTAATAATTATTATTTCTAAATCATTAACTATAAAATTCAAATAAAAAATATAATTTCAACTTCCATAATTAACTATTCAAGAAATAATTATTAAAATAAAAACATCCCCAATCCGATTAGATAAAGCAGTTAATATTCCTGCATTATAAGACTTTAAATTTTGATAATAAATAACTAAACAATAAGATACTAAACCTAAACCATCTCAACCTAATAAAATTCTAATAATATTAGGACTTACAATTAATAAAATTATTGATAAAATAAATAATAAAACTAAAATAATAAATCGATGTAAATTCAATTCTGAAGATATATAACTTTTTCTATAATAAATAACTGAAGAAGAAATTAATATAACAAATATTATAAATAAAAAAGATATTCAATCTAATAATAAAGACATAACAATTCTTATAGAATTAAAAGAAATTAATTCCCATTCTATAAAAATCATTATATCATTTATAATAAAATAAATTATAAATAAAAAATTTATTATTCTAAAAAAAAATAAAAAAAAAAAACTAATAAAACAAATAGAAAATTCTTTTTTTATTATCTAAGATGAATTATTCATATTTTTGACCCCACAAATCAATATTTTTTTTAAACTACTTAAATAAAATCAAATTATAAAATAATCAATTTTTAAAATTAAAATATTTAAAGGTAATCAATGTAATATTAATAATAAATATTCTCGTGATACCCCAACATAAAATCTATATAATCCTATATTATATTTTCCATGTTGGGTATAAGAATATAAGTATAATCTATAAACAGCTCTAAAAAAAGAAATTATTATTAATATTATTATTGTTATTCAAGATCATCTTACCAAACTATTAATCAATATAATTTCACCTATTAAATTAAGAGAAGGAGGAGCAGCTATAGCTGATGATAATAATAAAAACCATCATAATCTTAATGTAGGTATAAAATTTATTATACCCTTATTAATAAATAATCTTCGACTTATTAAACGTTCATAATTAATATTAGCTAAACAAAACATCCCTGAAGAACATAAACCATGTCCAATTATTAATACATAAGCTCCTAAATATCCTCAATAATTTATTGTTATAATTCCACTAATTACTAATCTTATATGAGCAACAGAAGAATAAGCAATTAAAGATTTTATATCAACTTGACATAAACACTTCAAACTAATATAAAATCCCCCCACTAAACTAATAATAATAAAAAAAAAATTTAACTTCAAAGAAATTCTTTGTAAAAAAATTAAAACTCGTAAAAGTCCATAACCTCCTAATTTAAGTATAATTCCAGCTAAAATTATTGAACCTGATACTGAAGCTTCAACATGAGCTTTAGGTAATCATAAATGAACAAAATATATAGGTATTTTTACTAAAAAAGCTAAAATTATTGAAAAATATAATATATATATATTATAATCATAAAATTTTAAAAAATAAATTTTTATACAACTTATTTCTCTAAAAATATAAAAAACTCCCATTAATAATGGTAAAGAAACAAATAAAGTATAAAATAAAAGATATAAACCTGCTTGAATTCGTTCTGGTTGATATCCTCATCCAACAATTAATATTAAAGTTGGAATTAATCTTCCTTCAAAAAATATATAAAATATAAATAAATCTATTATAGAAAAAGTTATATATAATATAATTAATAAAAAAATAATATTTAAAAGAAAAAATTTTAAAAAATAATTATATTTATATAACTTCTCACTTGCTATAATTATTAATGAACAAATTCAAATTCTCAATAAAATTAAACCAAAAGAAATAATATCACAACCTATTAAATATCTTAAATTATTATAATTTATAATATTAATTGTTAAATTAGAAAATAAAAATATTATTATAAATATAGATATTTGAACCAATCAAAATATATTTTTTATAAAACATAAAGGTATAATAAAAATAAGAAATAATAAAAATTTTATCATTTATAATAATCTAAATCTTTGAAAATAATCATTCCCATATCTACGAATTATAGATACTAAAATAGAAATTCCTAAAGCTCCTTCACAAACTGAAAAAACTAAAAAAACTATAATCATATATATATCAAATTCAATAAATCTTAAATAAAATATTAATAATAAATATAATCTTAAAACAATAAATTCTAATCTTAATAATATAATTAATAAATGTTTATGTTTAGAAACAAAAATTATATTACCAATTATAAATATAATAAAAATAAATAAAATATTTAACATTAATTTTTTGTTTTTATAGTTTATATAAAACATTGGTCTTGTAAATCAAAAATAAATTATTATTTTAAAAACTTCAAAGAAAAAGGAATCCTTTATCAATAATCTCCAAAATTATTATTTTACTATAAACTATTCTTTGAAATTAAACTTTTATTATCATCTATAATAATTTTTTTTTCTATTTCAATATTTTTTTTAAAACATCCTTTATCCATAGGATTAATAATTTTAATTCAAACTTTATTAATTTGCCTTATTTCAGGATTATATATTTATACTTATTGATTTTCTTATATTTTATTTTTAACTTTTTTAGGAGGATTATTAGTTTTATTTATTTACGTATCTAGAATTGCCTCAAATGAATTATTTTCTTTTTCTTTTAATAATAAAATATTATTAATAATATTATTATTATTATTTATATTATTATTAATTATAATATTAAATTTTTTTGATTTTGAATGAATAAATTTAATATTTAATTTATTTGAAATAAATAATTTCTCTAACTATTTAATATTTATTAACAATAATAATAACATTAATTTAACTAAATTATATAATAAACAAACTTATTTCTTAATAATAATAATAATTATTTATTTATTTATTACTTTAGTAGTAGTAATTAAAATCACTAATATTTTTTATGGACCTCTTCGAATAACTAATTAATGTTAAATAAATTTAAACCTTTACGAAAAACTCATCCAATTTTTAAAATTATAAATAATTCATTAATTGATCTACCTTCCCCATTAAATATTTCATCATGATGAAATTTTGGTTCCCTTCTTGCTTTATGTTTAATTATCCAAATTATTACAGGACTATTTTTAACAATATATTATAATGCTAATATTGAATTAGCATTTTATAGAATTAATTATATTTGTCGAAACGTTAACTATGGATGATTAATTCGAACTTTACATGCTAATGGAGCCTCATTTTTTTTTATTTGTATTTATTTACATATCGGACGAGGAATTTATTATGAATCTTTCAATTTTAAATATACTTGAATAATTGGAGTAATTATTTTATTTATTCTTATAGCAACAGCTTTTATAGGATATGTTTTACCTTGAGGACAAATATCATTTTGAGGAGCTACAGTAATTACTAATCTTCTTTCTGCTATTCCTTACTTAGGATCTATATTAGTTCAATGAATTTGAGGGGGATTCGCAGTAGATAATGCTACTTTAACTCGATTTTATTCTTTTCATTTTTTACTTCCATTTATTATTTTAATATTAACTATAATTCATTTATTATTTTTACATCAAACAGGATCTAATAATCCTCTAGGAATTAATAGAAATTTAGATAAAATTCCTTTCCATCCATTTTTTACTCTTAAAGATTTAATTGGAGTAATTATTTTATTTATATCTTTAATTTTATTAGTATTAATTAATCCTTATATACTAGGAGATCCAGATAATTTTATTCCAGCTAATCCTTTAGTTACTCCAGTTCATATTCAACCTGAATGATATTTTTTATTTGCATATGCTATTTTACGATCAATTCCTAATAAATTAGGAGGTGTTATTGCTTTAGTTATATCAATTTTAATCTTAATTATTCTTCCATTCACATTTAATAAAAAAATTCAAGGAATTCAATTTTATCCTATTAATCAAATTCTTTTTTGATTAATAATTACAACAGTAATTTTATTAACTTGAATTGGAGCCCGCCCTGTAGAAATCCCTTATATTTTAACTGGTCAATTACTTACTTTATTATATTTTTCTTATTTCATCTTAAATCCAATTTTAAATAAAATTTGAGATAATTTAATCTTTAATTAATTAATTAATTAATGAGCTTGTTAAAGCATTTGTTTTGAAAACTTAAGAAAGAAATAAATTCTATTAATTTTATACTAAAAATATATTAATTTTATATAAAAAAAATTTTTAAACCTAAAATTAATAATAAAAAATTTAAAGAAATAGGTAAATAAATTTTTCAACATAAATATATTAATTTATCATAACGATAACGAGGTAAAGTTCCACGAACTCAAATAAAAAAAAACAAAATAAACACTAACTTAAAATAAAAAATTAAATTTAAATTATACCCCCCTAAATAAATTAATCTAAACAACATTCTTATAAATATAATTCTTGTATACTCAGCTAAAAAAATCAATGCAAATCCTCCTCTTCTATATTCAACATTAAACCCTGAAACTAACTCTCTTTCCCCTTCAGCAAAATCAAAGGGAGTACGATTAGTTTCGGCCAATCTTGAAGATATTCAACATAATCTTAAAGGTATTATTAAAAAAATAAATCAAATTAAAGATTGATAATCATTAAATTTTAATAAATTAAAATCTATTACTAAAACAATTCTAGATATTAAAATTAAACTTAATCTTACTTCATAAGAAATAGTTTGAGCAACAGAACGTAAACCCCCCAATAATGAATAATTTGAATTAGAAGATCAACCTGCAATTATAATTGTATAAACACCTAATCTAGTACAACATAAAAAAAATAATAAACCTAAATTAAATCTTAATATATTAAAATAATATGGAATTAATATTCAAAGTATTAAAGATAAAAAAAATCTTACAATAGGAGAAAAATAATAAGATAAATAATTAGAATTATATAAATAAATTTGTTCTTTTCTAAATAATTTAATAGCATCTGAAAAAGATTGTAATAAACCTATAAAACCAACTTTATTAGGGCCTTTTTGGGGGGGGGTATAACCCAAAAACTTACGTTCTAATAAAGTTAAAAAAGCAACCCCAATTATTACCCCACTAATTAAAATAAAAACTCCACCAAAAAAATTTAAAAAATATATAAATATCATTTACTATATATATAATCAAAATATATATTTATGATTTCTAAAATCATCACATTTTTCTGTCCAAAATAGTAATATATATATATATATATATATATTATTAATAATATTCTTAATATTAAAATTTATTTTAAATATTTAATCCTTTCGTACTAAAATATTTCTTTTTTTTAAAGATAGAAACCAACCTGGCTTACACCGGTTTGAACTCAGATCATGTAAGATTTTAATGATCGAACAGATCAAAAATTTTAAACTTCTACATTTAAATTTTATCTTAATCCAACATCGAGGTCGCAAACTTTTTTTCTTATTTGAACTAAAAAAAAAAATTACGCTGTTATCCCTAAGGTAATTTTATCTAATAATCATAAATTATGGATCAAAAATTCATTAATCAATGTTTCATTTTAAAAAAGTTTTTCTAATTTTTTTATCACCCCAATAAAATTATTAAATTAATTTAATATAAAAAATTTATAATATATAAATAAATAATTTAATAATAAAACTCTATAGGGTCTTCTCGTCTTTTAAATAAATTTTAGCTTTTTAACTAAAAAATTAAATTCTAATTATAAAAAAGAGACAGTTCATATTTCATCAAATCCTTTCTATACAAGTCTTCAAATTAAAAGAGTAATGATTATGCTACCTTTGTACAGTCAATATACTGCAGCCCTTTAATAATTATCAGTGGGCAGATTAGACTTTAAATTATTTCCAAAAAGACATGTTTTTGATAAACAAGTGAATATAAAATTTTGCCGAATTCCTTTAATTTAATTTTTATTTAAATTAATATATATATATATATATATATATATTTATATACTAATTTTATCATTATAACTAATTTTATTTTATTAAAAATTATTTTTTTATAAAAAACTTAAATTTAATTTAAAAATTTTTTTATAAATAAAATTTTTTATAAAAATATATAATTTATAAACAATATAAATTTTAAAAATTTTAATTTTTATTTTATTTAATATTATAAAATTTTAATTTAAAGATTATCCCTTAAAATATTAAATTTAAATTAAAAAAAAAATTAAATTAATTAATAATTTTTTAAATAAATTTTAAATTAAATTTATTTCTAAAAAAACTAGATATATTTAAAAACGATTAACATTTCATTTCAAATTAATTATTTAAAATATTTATAAAACAATAACTTTTTTAATTAATTAACTCTTTTAAATTCGAGATTTTTTTTTCTAAAAATAATATTTAATAAACTCTGATACACAAGATACAATAAATAAAATTTACTTTTAATTTAATTTAATTTTCATTTTATTTCAACATTCATTTACAATACTAATAAACTATAAAATTTAAAATTTTTTTTTAAATATACTTTAACCCCCATTAAAATATATTAAAAATTTTTTTATTATTATTTATTTAATTAATTTATCCCCCTCAAATTAATTAAATAAATAATTTCTTTCCAATGTAAATGAAATACTTAACAAGCTCTAATTTGTTACTAGAAACACTTTCCAGTACTTCTACTTTGTTACGACTTATTCCAATTTTAAAATGAAAGCGACGGGCAATATGTACATATTTTAATTTATAATCATTTTATATAAATATATAAAATTACATTTAAATCCACCTTCTATTATTTATTACAAAATAAAATCCATATTAAATAAATTTATTGTAACTCATTATATTCTTAATTATAATCTGCATCTTGATCTGAATTAATTTTTATTTTTAAATTTAAAATATTATTATTATTAAAAAATATTTTTTTAACAACGATATACAAAATAATAAATTAAGTAAATTTATTCGTGGATTATCAATTATTAAACAAGTTCCTCTAAATGAACTAAAATACCGCCAAATTATTTAAGTTTCAATAATTAATTATTTAATATTTTAGTATTATAAATTAAATTTTTTAATAATAGGGTATCTAATCCTAGTCTATTTTTAAATTTATTAAATCAAAAATTAACATTAAATTTTAATTAAATTAAAATTTCACCTAATAATTTAATATTTAATTTTAAATTATATTTTTTATTAAAACTAAAAAAATTTATTTTAATTTTTGTATAACCGCAACTGCTGGCACAAAATTTGTTAATAATTTTAATATTACTAAATCTTAATTTCTTAAATTTTTAATTTTAATTACTATTAAAATAATTATAATTATTATTAAAATAATTAAAAATTAATACTAAAATTTATATGTAAAATAAATTATAAATAAATTTATAAAACTATAAATATTTATCTATATATAAAATTTTTAACATAGAATTTTAAAATATATATTTTTTTTTTTTTTTTTATATATTAATTGATTTTTTGAAACATTACTATTAAAAAATAATTAGTCAAATAATTTATTATAATTCATTGTTAAAAATAATATATTATTAATATTAATTTATATTTAAAAAAAATTAATATATTATTTTAATTAATAATATATTAAATATTTAATTTATTTATATATATATATATATTATAAAAATATTATTTAATTTAAATTATTTATTTACATGTTTATATATATATATATATATATTATATATTTATAATTAAACCAATCAAAATAATTATTCATATAAATATATAAAAATAAA